TTTTTTTTTTATGTAAAATATATTAAAAACGGTAAAGAAAATTTTTAAATTAAAATTTTCTTTTTATTATATATATATATATATTAAATTTATATATATATATATATTCATAATTCACTATTTCTAATTGAACAAATAAATAATAATTAACCTAAATAGGTTATATTTATTTTGATTACTAATTGCTGTATCATGAATTAGGTTTTAAACTTAATATTAGAAAGAAAAAAATAAGAAAAATATTAAGAATTTAATAACTTACATTAAATTGTTAATATAAAAAAAAAAAAAAAATTCTATGTAAAAAATTTTGTAATTAAATAAATTTTTTATGGTTTAGAAAATTTATTATGAATTTATTTTACATATAAATTTTAGTGTGAATTTTTAATTATTTTAATAATAATTAATTTATATTTTATAGTAATTAATATTAAAAATTTAAGTAATTAAGATTTAGTAATATTTAAATTATTAACTAATTTTGTGCCAGCAGTTGCGGTTATACAAAGATTAAATTAAATTTTTTTAGTGATTAATTAATAAATTTATTATTTAATTTAAATTTTAAATTATTAGGTGAAATTTTAATTTAATAGAATTTTATTTTTAATTTATGATATTAATAAATTTTACAAAAAACTAAATTTAAATTTAAAATACTAAAATAGTAAATAATTATTTATTGAAACTTAAATAATTTGGCGGTATTTTAGTTCATTTAGAGGAATCTGTTTATTAATTGATAGTCCACGAATAAATTTACTTAATTTAAAAATTTATATATCGTTGTTAAAAAAATATTTTTTTATAAAAATAATATTTAAAAATTTAAATTTAAAATTAAATCAGATCAAGATATAGTTTATAATTAAGAATATAATGGATTACAATAAATTTATTTAATGATGAATATTAATTTGTAATATTTAATTGAAAGTGGATTTAAATGTAATTTTATTTATTTTATTAAAATGATTAAAAATTGAAATATGTACATATTGCCCGTCGCTTTCATTTATAAATTGAAATAAGTCGTAACAAAGTAGAGGTACTGGAAAGTGTTTCTAGAAAGATCAAATTAGAGCTTGAGTTTTAAGTTTTTCATTTACATTGAAATGATATTATAATATAATTAATTTGAGGGGAAAAATCAATAAGTTAATTTATAATAAAATAAATTTTAATATTAAAATATTTAATGGGGGTTAAAGTATTTTTAATAGAAAAAATTTAAAAATTTATAGTTAATTAGTATTGTAAAAGAATTTTGAAATATATTTGAAAATTTAATTTATTTAAAAGTAAATTTTATTTATTGTATCTTGTGTATCAGAGTTTATTAATAATTTTTTATTTAGTAATAAATTTCTCGAATTTAAAAGAGATAATTAATTATAAAAGTTATTGTGGCATAAATATTTTTAATAATTAATTTGAAATGAAATGTTAATCGTTTTTAAATATATCTGGTTTTTTTAGAAAAAAATTTAATTTTTTATTTAATTTTAAATTTAATTAATTAATTAATTAAATTTAAAATTAAATTTAATATTTTAGGGGATAAGCTTTAAATTAAATTTTTATAATTAATTTATTTTTATAGATTGAAAATTTTATAATTTATATTGTTAATAAATTTTAATTTAATTATAAATAATTTCATTTAAATTAAAAATTTTATTTAATTTAATTTTTTATAAAAAATAATTTTTTAATTTTATAAATTTAAATAAAATGATAAAATTAGTATATAAATAAAATTTTTTTTATAATATAAGATTTTATACTAATTAGTTTAAAGGAATTCGGCAAATTTTTATATTCACTTGTTTATCAAAAACATGTCTTTTTGGGTTTAATTTAAAGTCTAATCTGCCCACTGATTAAAATATTGAAGGGCTGCAGTATTTTGACTGTACAAAGGTAGCATAATCATTAGTCTCTTAATTGGTGACTTGTATGAAGGATTGGATGAAATATAAGCTGTCTTTATATTAGTTTATTGAATTTAATTTTTTAATTAAAAAGTTAAAATAATTTAAAAAGACGAGAAGACCCTATAGAGTTTTATAATTTAAAAAATTAAAATTATTTATAAAGATATATTAATTGAAATTTTGTTAATTGTTTTGTTGGGGTGATAGGAAAATTAATTAAACTTTTTTTGAATTTATACATAAATAAGTGATTATATGATCCAATTTTATTGATTATAAGAATAAATTACCTTAGGGATAACAGCGTAATTTTTTTTTTTAGTTCATATAAGAAAAAGAGTTTGCGACCTCGATGTTGGATTAAGATAAAATTTAAATGCAAAAGTTTAAAATTTTTGATCTGTTCGATCATTAAAATCTTACATGATCTGAGTTCAAACCGGTGTAAGCCAGGTTGGTTTCTATCTTTTAATAAATTAAATATTTTAGTACGAAAGGATCGGGTATTTTAATTAAATTATTTTTATTGAATATTATTAATAAATAAATGTTTTATATGAAGATGATATATGTAATAATTATTAATATATATATATATATATATAAATATTAACTATTTTGGCAGAGAATATGCATTGGTTTTAGAAATCATTAATATATAATTAATTATATATATAGTAAATGTTTAATTTTGATATATTATTAATTTTTATTGGTTTATTAATTTTAATTATTGGGGTTTTAATTGGTGTTGCTTTTTTGACATTATTGGAGCGTAAGGTTTTAGGTTATATTCAAATTCGTAAAGGTCCCAATAAAGTTGGATTTTGGGGTATTATTCAACCCTTTTCTGATGCCATTAAATTATTTACTAAAGAACAAACTCATCCTAATTTTTCTAATTACTTATCTTATTATTTTTCTCCGGTAATAAGATTTATTTTATCTTTATTAATTTGGATACTAATTCCTTATATATTTAATTTAATTAGTTTTAATTTGGGGGTTTTATTCTTTCTTTGTTGTACTAGATTGGGGGTTTATACAGTGATAGTAGCTGGGTGATCTTCAAATTCTAATTATGCTTTATTAGGGGGATTGCGAGCCGTAGCTCAAACTATTTCTTATGAAGTAAGATTGGCTTTAATTTTTATATCTAGAATTATTTTAATTATAGATTTTAATTTGATAAGTTTTTTTATTTATCAACAAACAGTTTGATTTATTTATATTATAATTCCTTTATGTTTGTGTTGAATTTCATCTATATTAGCAGAAACTAATCGTACTCCTTTTGATTTTGCGGAGGGTGAGAGAGAGTTGGTGTCGGGGTTTAACATTGAATATAGAAGAGGGGGGTTTGCTTTAATTTTTTTAGCTGAGTATGCAAGAATTTTATTTATGAGATTATTATTTACTATTGTTTATTTAGGGGGTTATGAAATGAATTTATTCTTTTATTTAAAGTTATCTTTTATTTCTTTTTTGTTCATTTGAGTTCGTGGAACTTTACCTCGATATCGATATGATAAATTAATATATTTAGCTTGAAAAGGCTATTTACCAGTTTCTTTAAATTTTTTAATTTTATTTTTGGGGTTTAAAATTTTTTTATTATAAATTATAATTATTTTTAGTATAAATTAATAGAATTATTTATTCTTTCTTAAGTTTTCAAAACAAATGCTTAATTTCAAGCTCATTAATTTTTAATTAATTTTTTTTTTTAATTTTTAAATATGATTTTATCTCAATATATAGAAATTAAAGGGTTGATAATAAAATATGAAAAATATAAGATGGTTAATAGTTGTCCTGTAACAATATATGGGGTTTCTACAGGTCGTGCTCCAATTCAAGTTAATAAAATGATTATTATAATAAAAAATCAAAATAGTATTTGATTAATAGGGTAAAATTGTAATCCTTGTATTTTTTTAAATGATGTTAAAGGTAAGATAATCAAAATTAAAATAGATATAATTAAAGCGATTACTCCTCCTAATTTATTTGGGATTGAACGTAAAATTGCATAAGCAAATAAAAAATATCATTCTGGTTGAATGTGAATAGGGGTAACTAGTGGATTAGCTGGAATGAAATTATCAGGATCTCCTAGTAAATAAGGGTTAATTAATGTTAATAGAATTAAAATTATTATTATAATAATAAATCCAATTAAGTCTTTAAAGATAAAATATGGATGAAAGGGAATTTTATCTAAGTTTCTATTTATTCCTAGGGGATTATTGGATCCTGTTTGATGTAGAAATAGTAAATGAATTATTGTTATTATTAAAATAATAAATGGTAATAAAAAATGAAAAGTATAAAATCGAGTTAGGGTCGCATTATCTACTGCAAACCCCCCTCAAATTCAGTTAACTAATATAGTTCCTAAATAAGGAATGGCAGATAATAAGTTTGTAATCACTGTTGCCCCTCAAAAAGATATCTGTCCTCAAGGTAAGACATATCCTATAAAAGCTGTTGCTATTAATAAAAATAAAATAATTACTCCAATAAATCAAGTATATTTTAAGTTAAAAGATTCATAATAAATTCCTCGTCCAATATGTAGGTAAACACAAATAAAAAAAAATGATGCTCCATTTGCATGAAGGGTACGAATTAATCAACCATAATTTACATTTCGGCAAATATAATTTACTCTATAAAAAGCTATATCGATATTTGCTGTATAATATATGGTTAAAAATAATCCAGTTAAAATTTGAATTATTAAACAAAGACCTAATAAAGATCCAAAATTTCATCATGATGAAATATTAGAAGGAGATGGGAGATCAATTAAAGATCTATTAATAATTTTAATAATAGGATGAGTTTTTCGTATTGATTTAAATTTATTTATCATTTTATTTATTATTTATTTATTTGGTTGATCGTAAGGGCCCGTAAAAAATATTAGTGATTTTAACTACAGATACTAATGTAATAAATAAATAGATGATTAATATTAATATTATTATAGTTATTTGATTATTATATAGTTTATTTATATTAATTTTATTTTCATTGTTAATAAATAAAGTTAAATTTATAAAATTATTTATTTCTGAGTTATTATTTATGTTTATTCAATTTAAATTGAATCTGAAAAATATTTGTATAAAAATAATCATTAATCTGGAAATGACGATAAATATTTTTATATTAATATTTATTGAAAATAATTCATTTGATGCGATTCTTGATACATAAATAAATAAAACTAATAAACCTCCTAAAAAAGTTAAAAATAAAATATATGAAAATCAGTAAGTATTAATTAATATTCCAGATAGTATGCAAGTTAATAATGTTTGAATTAAAATTATTAATCCCACAGATAGTGGGTGATTTATAAAATATATAATAAAAGATAAAATAATTATAGTTAATGAGATAAGTATTTTTGTTATATCAAATCAAAGAATAGTTTAATTAAAATAATAATTTTGGAGATTATTGATAAAGAAATTCTTTTTCTTTGAAGTTTTAAAAGAATTTATCTTATTTTGATTTACAAGACCAATGTTTTTTTTAACTATAAAACATTAATGATAATTTTATATATGATTTGTTTTATATATATTTTTATGGTAATTAATTTTGTATCTAAAAGTAAACATTTGTTAATTGTGTTATTAAGATTGGAGTTTATTGTTTTAAGACTTTATTTTTTTTTTTTAATTTTTTTAACTTTTATTGAATATGAGATATATATATTAATAGTTTTTTTAGTTTTTTCTGTTTGTGAGGGGACATTAGGGTTATCAATTTTAGTTTCAATAATTCGAACTCATGGTAATGATTATTTTCAAAGATTTAGTTTATTATAATAATTAATAATTTGATTTATTTTTAATGATAAAATTTTTAATAATAATAATTTTTATAATTCCTTTATGTTTTTTAAAAAATATATTTTGAATGGTTCAAATATTATTGTTTTTAATAATATTTTTATTTATAAATTTGATAATTAGTATTAATGGTTTCAGAAATTTAAGTTTTATATATGCTTGTGATATAATTTCTTTTGGTTTAATTTTATTAAGAATTTGAATTTGTAGTTTAATGATTATGGCTAGAGATAATTTATTAAAAATCAATTTTTATGTTAATTTTTTTTTATTTAATATTCTTTTTTTATTAATTATATTATATTTAACTTTTAGTGTTATGAATTTATTTATATTTTATTTATTTTTTGAGGGTAGATTAATTCCTACCTTATTATTGATTATTGGATGAGGGTATCAACCTGAACGGGTACAGGCGGGCATATATTTATTATTTTATACTTTATTTGCTTCGCTTCCTTTATTAATAGGAATTTTTTATATTTTTAATGAGTATAATTGTATTATGATTTATTTTTTAAAATTTTTAAATTTAGATCTTTTTTTATTATATATTTCTATAATTTTAGCTTTTTTAGTTAAAATACCGATATATTTTGTTCACTTATGATTACCTAAGGCTCATGTAGAAGCTCCAGTTTCAGGCTCTATAATTTTAGCTGGAATTATATTAAAATTGGGAGGTTATGGATTATTACGTATAATAATTTTTTTTAATCAAATTAATTTGAAGTTTAATTATTTTTGGGTTGTTATTAGATTAGTTGGGGGATTTTATATTAGTTTGAAATGTTTTTGTCAAATTGATATTAAGTCTTTGATTGCCTATTCTTCTGTAGCTCATATAAGTCTTGTTATTGGGGGGATTATAGTTATAAATTATTGAGGATTTATAGGTTCTTATATTTTAATGATTGGTCATGGGTTATGTTCTTCCGGTATATTTTGTTTAGCCAATATTAATTATGAACGATTACATAGACGAAGATTATATATTAATAAGGGGATAATGAACTTTATACCTTCAATGAGTTTGTGGTGATTTTTATTAATTTCTTCTAATATAGCAGCTCCTCCGTCTTTAAATTTATTAGGTGAAATTAGTTTAATTAATAGATTATTAAGTTGATCTTGGTTAAGAATAATTATATTAATATTAATTTCTTTTTTTAGAGCTGGGTATAGCTTATATTTATATTCTTATATTCAGCATGGTAAGTATTATATAGGGTTATATAGTTTTTATTCTGGAGTTTCTCGTGAGTATTTAATATTATTATTACATTGATTTCCTTTAAATATTATGATTTTAAAGGTAGATTATAGAATAATTTGATTTTAGTTTATATTTAAATAATTTATTATAAAATATTGATTTGTGGAGTCAAAAATATGAATTTTCATTTTAAATTATTAACAAAAAAATTAATTCTATTTGTTTTTATTTTTTTTTTATTTTATTTATTTTTAGATTTCTAAATTTTCTATTTATAATTTATTTTATTATAAATAATTTAGTGGTATTTTTAGAGTGGGAAATTATTTCTTTTAATTCTATTAGAGTTGTTATATCTATTTTATTGGATTGAATATCTTTATTATTTATAATGTTTGTTTTATTAATTTCTTCTGTTGTTATTTATTATAGAAAAAGATATATAAGTTCAGAATTAAATTTAGTTCGTTTTATTATATTAGTTTTATTGTTTGTTTTTTCTATAATTTTATTAATTATTAGTCCCAATATAATTAGAATTTTATTAGGTTGGGATGGTTTAGGGTTAGTGTCTTATTGTTTAGTGATTTATTATCAAAATTTAAAATCTTATAATGCTGGGATATTAACTGCCTTATCTAATCGTATTGGTGATGTTTTAATTTTAATGGTAATTTCTTGAATATTAAATTATGGTAGTTGAAATTATATTTTTTATTTAAATTTTATAAAAAATGATTTTATTATAAGAATTATTAGTATTATAATTATTATAGCAGCTATAACTAAAAGAGCTCAAATTCCCTTTAGATCTTGATTACCAGCTGCTATAGCTGCTCCTACTCCTGTATCGGCCTTAGTTCATTCATCAACATTAGTGACTGCGGGGGTTTATTTATTAATTCGATTTAATATATTATTAGTAGATATGTTTTTTTTTAAAATTTTACTGTTATTATCTATTTTGACAATATTTATGGCGGGTATTTCTGCTAATTATGAGTTTGATTTGAAAAAAATTATCGCTTTATCTACTTTAAGTCAATTAGGTTTAATAATAAGAATTTTAAGATTAGGGTTTCCAGAATTAGCTTTTTTTCATTTACTTACACATGCTATATTTAAAGCTTTATTATTTATATGTGCTGGAGTTATTATTCATATAATAAATGATGTTCAAGATATTCGGTTTATAGGGGGGATTAGATTTTTTATTCCTTTAACTTCTTTATGTTTAAATATTTCTAATATGGCTTTATGTGGGATTCCTTTTTTAGCTGGGTTTTATTCTAAAGATTTAATTTTAGAAATAGTAAGTTTTAATAATTTAAATTTTTTAGTTTTTTTTTTATATTATATTTCTACAGGTTTAACTATATTTTATACTTTACGTTTAATTATATATATATTAATTAATGATTTTAATTTAATATTTGTTTATAATTTATACGATGAAGATTACGTTATATTAAAAAGTATATTTACATTATTATTTATGAGAATTGTAAGAGGGAGTTTTTTGAGATGATTAATTTTTTCTTATCCTTATATAATTTATTTGCCTTGGAATATAAAAATAATAGTTATTTATGTGAGTTTTTTAGGGGGAATTATGGGGTATTTAATTAGAAATATGCAAATTTATAGTTTGAATAAATTTATAATGGCTTATAATTTAAGAAATTTTTTAAGTTTGATATGATTTATGCCTAATTTATCAACTTATGGTTTGAATTATTATTTTTTAAATTTTGGTCAAAAATTATTAAAAATTGTTGATTTAGGGTGAAGAGAAGTATATAGAGGTCAAGGTATAATTAATATTTTAAAAAATTATTCTATTTTTTATAGTATTTATCAAATAAATAATTTCAAGGTTCATTTATTTAGATTTATTTTATGGTTAATATTTATTTTATTTATATTATTATTAATTTTATATTTAAATAGCTTATAAAAGAGTATAATATTGAAGATATTAGGGAGATTATTTAAATCTTTAAATAAATATTTATAAAAATGGTATTATTTTATTTTTACAATGAAAATGTAATGTTTTTATAAACTATATAAATGAGAAATATTAATGGAATTTAACCACTAAAAATAAAGTTAGCAGCTTAATTTTAATCTTTATATTTCTAAAATAAATAATATTTAATTTTAATTGGAATAAATATTCAATTTTATCATTAACAGTGATATACCTCTTTTTGGTTTCAATTAATAAATAAGGAGAATTTATTTATCTCTATTTTTTAAGTCGAAATTAAATGCAATATTTGCTTCTTATTTATAAGATAAATTGGGGTATTCAATATTTTTTGAGTGCAAATCAAATGTTTTATATAAACTATAATCCTTAATTAAGTTAATTAATTAGTTCAATTTAGTATGTTTTGATTTCATTCATGATATAGCCCAAATAATAATACAATAAAAAAAAAAATTCTAATTTGACTTCAAATTAAAAAATTAACTATTTTAAATAATAAAATAATCGGGAAAATTAAGGCAATTTCAACATCAAAAATTAAAAAAATTACAGTAATTAAAAAAAAATGTAAAGAAAAAGGAATTCGAGCTGTTGATTTAGGGTCAAATCCACATTCAAAGGGGGAACATTTTTCTCGATCTATAAAAGATTTTTTTGATAGGATAATAGATAAAAATATTATAATATTAGAAATAATTAAAATTAAAATTGTAATATTTATTATTAAAATGATTATTTATATTAAAATGGTTTAAACGTTTTGATTGGAAGTCAAATATACTAAATATATTATATAAATAATTAATTTCCTCATCAATAAATAGAAATATAGAGGAATAATCATACTACATCAACAAAATGTCAATATCAGGCTGCGGCTTCAAATCCAAAATGATGATTTTTTGAGAAGTGATTATTTATATGTCGTATAAAACAAATTAATAAAAAGATAGTCCCAATTATTACATGAAGTCCGTGGAATCCAGTAGCTATAAAAAAAGTAGAACCATAAATACTATCTGCAATACAAAAGGAAGCTTCAATATATTCATAAGCTTGTAAAAAAGTAAAATATATTCCTAATAGGATGGTAATAAATAATCTTTGAGTTGTTTGGGAAAAATTATTTTCTATTAATGCATGATGAGCTCATGTAACAGTTACACCTGAACTAATTAGAATAATAGTATTGAGAAGGGGAATTTGAAATGGATTGAATGGTATAATTCTTAATGGGGGTCATATAGCTCCAATTTCAATATTAGGGGACAAACTTCTGTGAAAAAAAGCTCAAAAAAAAGAGACAAAGAAAAAAATTTCAGATACAATAAAGAGAATTATTCCTCAACGAAGACCTTTAGTTACTATAATAGTATGTTTACCTTGATAAGACCCTTCTCGACATACGTCTCGTCATCATTGATATACTGTTAAAATGGTAATTATATAGCCTAAAATTAATAAATTTATATTAAAATTATGGAATCATTTTACTAATCCAGTTACTAAAGTTAATGCACCAATTGCTCCTGTTAAAGGTCATGGACTATAATCAACTAAGTGGTAGGGGTGATTAAATCTTGTTTTCATTTTTTAATTTACTTCTCTAGAATATAAGGTTCTTAAAATTGTAATAACATAAGATTGAATAATAGCTACTGCAGATTCTAAAATTATTAATAAAATTTGAATAGTAATTAAAATTACAATAAAGTAGGAAGGTAAGTTAGGTCCTGTTCTTCTTAATAATGTTATTAATAAATGTCCAGCAATTATATTAGCGGTTAATCGAACTGCTAAAGTTCCAGGTCGAATAATATTACTAATAGTTTCAATTAAAACTATAAAAGGTATTAAAATAGTTGGAGTTCCTTGAGGAATTATATGGATAAATATATGATGGTAATTATTAATTCATCCATATAGTATAAATCTTAGCCATAAAGGTAGTGAAATTGATAAAGTTAAGGTTAAATGGCTAGTTCTAGTAAAAATACAAGGAAATAAACCTAAAAAATTATTAAATAAAATAAAAGAAAATAATGAGATGAAAATAAGAGTCGATCCATTAAAATAATTATTTTTAAGTAAAGTTTTAAATTCATTATGTAATTTATTTAAAATAAAATTTCAAAGAAAAAAGTGTCGATTAGGGATTAATCAAAAAGAATAAGGTAAAAATATGAGACCTAAGAAAGTTCTGATTCAGTTAATTAGTAAATTAAATAAATTTGTTGAAGGATCAAAAATTGAAAATAAATTACTTATCATTTTCAATCTAAGTTATTTTTATATTTTTTATTTAAAATATTATTTTTATAATTAAAATTATAAACATTATAATAATTTATTATATTAAAAATTAAAAAAATAATAATAAAAAAAAATAAAGATATTAATCAATTAATAGGTATTATTTGTGGTATAAAAGAATATTATTTTAATAATAATTTAAATTTGACATATTTATGTTATAATATTTAACTAATTCTTTAGCGATATTTATTTTAAATAAATAAATTCATTAGAAGTAGATGTTAATTTACTATAAAATGGTTTAAGAGACCAGTACTTACTTTCAGTCATCTAATGAAGAATAATTATTAATTTCAATAATAAAATTTTTAATTGAAATTCTTTCAATTACAATAGGTATAAAACTATGATTTGCCCCACAAATTTCTGAACATTGTCCGTAAAAAATTCCTGGGCGATTAATAAAAAAATTTGTTTGATTTAAACGTCCTGGGTTAGCGTCTACTTTAACCCCTAAGGATGGGATAGTTCAAGAATGGATTACATCTGTTGCTGTAACTATAATACGAATTTGATTATTTATAGGTAAAATAATTCGGTTATCTACATCTAATAATCGAAAATTATTTAAAGATAGTTCATTGGATGGAATTATATAAGAATCAAATTCAATATTAGAAAAATCAGAATATTCATAGCTTCAATATCATTGATGTCCGATAGATTTTAGGGTAATTAAAGGATTATTTAACTCATCTAATAAATAAAGTAATCGTAAGGATGGAAGAGCAATAAAAATTAAAGTAATAGCAGGTAAAATTGTTCAAATTAATTCAATTAATTGTCCTTCTAATAAAAATCGATTAATATATTTATTGAAAAATAAATTTATTATTAAATATCTTACTAAAATAGTAATTATAATTAAAATAATTAAAGTATGATCATGAAAAAAAATGATTTGTTCTATTAAAGGAGAAGCTCTATTTTGAAGATTAAAATTTGATCAAGTAGCCATTTCTAAAAAAAGGATAAACCTTTATAAATGGGGCTTAAATCCATTACATATAATCTGCCATATTAGAAATTTCTTAAAATGGGAAGTTCGTTATAAGAATGTTCTGATGGAGGTAAATTTTGGTATCATTCAATAGAAGAAGATATATTTAATGAAAATAATGTTGTTCGTTGATAAATTATGGATTCTCAAATAATAATTAACATAAATATAATAGCCAATAATGAAATGTAAGATCCTAAAGATGAAATAATATTTCATGAAATATAAGAATCAGGGTAATCTGAGTATCGACGAGGTATTCCAGCTAATCCTAGAAAATGTTGAGGGAAAAAAGCCAAATTTACTCCAATAAATATAATAAAAAATTGAATTTTAAGCAAATAAGGATTTATAGATAAGCCTGTAAATAGTGGGTATCAATGAATAAAACCTCCTATAATTGCGAAAACAGCTCCTATAGAAAGTACATAATGAAAATGAGCTACTACATAATAAGTGTCATGGAGAGTAATATCAATGGAGGAGTTGGCTAAAATTACTCCAGTTAATCCCCCAACAGTAAAGAGAAATACAAACCCTAATCTTCATAATATTGAAGGTCTATAATTAATTTGAGTTCCGTGTAATGTGGCTAATCAACTAAAAATTTTAATTCCAGTAGGAACGGCAATAATTATTGTTGCTGATGTAAAATAAGCTCGGGTATCAATATCTATTCCTACTGTAAACATGTGGTGAGCTCATACAATAAATCCTAATAAACCAATTGCTATTATAGCATAAATTATCCCTAAACATCCAAATGTTTCTTTTTTACCTCTTTCTTGGGAAATAATATGTGAAATTATACCAAATCCCGGTAAAATTAAAATATAAACTTCTGGGTGTCCAAAAAATCAAAAGAAATGTTGATAAAGAATAGGATCTCCTCCTCCAGCTGGATCAAAAAAAGAGGTGTTTAAATTACGATCTGTTAATAGTATTGTAATAGCTCCAGCTAATACAGGTAAAGATAAAAGTAATAAGAATGCTGTAATTCCTACAGCTCACACAAATAAAGGTATTTGATCAAAAGATAAATTATTTAATCGTATATTGATAATTGTAGTAATGAAATTAATTGCCCCTATAATAGATGAAATTCCAGCTAGATGAAGGGAAAAAATCGCTAAATCAACAGAGCTTCCCCCGTGAGCAGTATTAGAAGATAAGGGGGGGTAAACGGTTCAACCTGTTCCTGCTCCGTTTTCTACAATACTTCTAGAAATTAATAACGTTAGTGAAGGAGGTAATAATCAGAATCTTATGTTATTTATTCGGGGGAAAGCTATATCTGGGGCGCCTAATATTAAAGGAACTAATCAATTTCCAAATCCTCCAATTATAATAGGTATAACTATAAAAAAAATTATGATAAAAGCATGAGCTGTAACAATGGTATTATAAATTTGATCATCTCCAATTAAAGATCCGGGGGTACCTAATTCAGCTCGAATTAGTAATCTTAGTGAAGTTCCAACTATACCTGCTCAAATTCCAAAAATAAAATATAATGTTCCAATATCTTTATGATTTGTAGAGTAAAGTCATTTTCGCTTAAAAATAAAATGGCTGAGTTTAAGCGATAAATTGTAAATTTATTAACGAGAAGTTTATCTCTTTTATTAATAAATTAAGTCTTATATTCAAAAATGATATAAAATTGCAAATTTTAAGGGGTATTTAAAATATACTAAGGCTTAAAGAATATTTCTTTATAAATAATTTTGAAGATTATTAGTTTATTTAACTTAAAACCTTATAAATATAAAAAAGTTCTAAGAATTATACCTAAAATAGATGTTATAGATAGTGAATTAATATAAAATAAAAAATTATTTTTTAAAAAAATTTTTAATCATTTTATTTTGTAATAGTTAAATATAAAAGAGGAGTAAATAATTCGAATATAAAAAAAAATAATAATTAATCTTATTATAATAAAAATAAATGTAATTAAATAAAACTTATTAATTATTAAAAAATTAATAATAATTCATTTAGGTAAAAATCCAATAAAAGGGGGTAATCCCCCTAAAGAAAGAAAATTAATTAATAAATTTAATTTAATTATATTATTAATATTATTAATAAATAGTTGGTTAATAAAAAATATATTTAAAATATAAAAAAAAAAACATATAATTCTAATTAAAAAAGAATATATTAATAAATAAAATAATCATAAATTTTCTCTAATTATAATTGAAAAAATTATTCAACCTAAGTTATTAATTGATGAAAAAGCTATTAATTTTCGTAGGGAAGTTTGGTTTAATCCTCCAATTGCCCCAATAATAACATTAAAAATAATTATAAAATATAAGAAATTTTTATTAAAATAATAAGATAATAAAATTATGGGGGTAATTTTTTGTCATGTTATTAGAATAAAGTTATTAAATCAAGTTAAACCTTCTACAATATTAGGGAATCAAAAATGGAATGGGGCAGATCCTATTTTTATTAATAATGAAGAGTTGATAATAATTGAAATAATATTATTAAATTCGAAATTTTTAATTGTACTTAATTTTAATAAAATAATAAAAAGAAAATTAATAGATGCAATAGCTTGTGTAAGAAAATATTTTAATGAAGCTTCTGATATTAGTAAATTATTTGAGTTAGATATTAGGGGGATAAATCTTAATAAATTAATTTCTAATCCAATTCAGCATCCAAATCAAGTATTAGAGGAAATTGAAATTAAAGTTCTGAGAAATAAAATAAATAAGAAAAATATTTTATTTGAGTTAAATATAAAAAAAATTTAAAATAATATTTTTTAAAAGAAATAAAAATTCTTTACTTAGATTAGTTATATTTTAGTGTAAGATGCACAATAGTTTTTGATACTATTAGGTATAGTTTAATTCTATAAAATATAATAAAGGTAAAAATTTACTTAATTTATCCTATCAGAATAATCCTTTAATCAGGCACTTTATTTTTAAAAAAAAGGATTTCTTTATATTTGAGGTATGAGCCCAAAAGCTTAATTTAGCTTATTTTTAA